TCTAAGTTTCTCGATGAGGATAATTAATTCGGTCGTTGAGGTCGGACTCTATTATGGATTTCTGACCACATTCTCCATAGGTCCCTCTTAGATCTTCTTTCTCCAATCTTGGGTTAGGGAAGAAGGAGATATTCGCGACTATTGGCGGTTTCATTATGGGGCAGCTCATGATCTTCATATCGATCTATTATCCACCTCTGCATCTATTCTTTCTTAGCTAAACGGGTGGAAGATCCATCCAATTTGGTTATATCATGGACTCGAAAAACGGATCTGAATGTGACTGAAATGCACGATCTTCACAGGTATCACTTTTCACGATACCTAAACCTAAAAGGTGGAATAGCGATTTTCGAACCATTTCCTATAAGAGAATGGTTTCCATTACTTTGAGAAATGGATTCTATATCAAACTATAGCTATTGCAATCAAACTATAGCTATTGCATTAAAGAAGAAAAGAAACTAATAGAAGTCGAAGACGCGGAATGGTAGTGAATAGAGAAAAAGATTCTTCTGATTTTCTTGTTCCTGAAAATATTCTATCTATCTCCTAGACGCTGTAGAGAATTGAGAATTTTCATGTCTTTCAATTCTCGTACTCGTAATTGGAAAGTTACGGAAGGAGATCCATCATTTTGCAATGAAAACAACATAAAAAACTCTGGACAATTTCGAAATCAGACCAAGCGTCTTAATACATATGCAAAAAAATTCATTATTGGCCCACCATTGATTACAAGATTTAGCTTTTATGAATCGCTATTGGTTTGATACGAATAATGGCAGTCCTTTCAGTATGTTAAGGATACAGATGTATCCACAATTCATTTAGAGTTACTTAATAGCCTATTTCTTATACTATATCTCTATCCCGTGAAATTCTCGAGCCGAAAGATGGATGCATATGCTGTGTTTCATTTTGCTAAATGATATCAATTAAATGGTATATAAATTCTAAAAATTGGATATAGTAATAAAAAAATCAGCAAAATTCTTTTATTTTAGATAGAAGAAATGTTTCTTCTATCTAAAATAAAAGAATGTACCCTTCTATCCAAATCCAATTTGCATCGATAAAATAAATCAAAATTCCAGATTCCAGCAGTAGATGAATAATTGCAAATTTTTGTGTGTACGAGATTAGAATAACTTCAAAATAACTGACATAATTTTTGATTTTTCCTGATCAGAAAAATACATGAAAAAGAAAGGAGGTAGAAAAATTTTTTGATTTATGGTTAAAGAAGAAAAACAAGAAAACAGGGGTTCTGTTGAATTTCAAGTATTCAGTTTCACCAATAAGATACGGAAACTTGCTTCACATTTGGAATTACACAAAAAAGATTTTTCATCGGAAAGAGGTCTACGAAGACTTTTGGGAAAACGTCAACGTTTGCTGGCTTATTTGGCAAAGAAAAATAGAGTACGTTATAAGAAATTAATCAGTCAGTTGGATATTCGGGAGAAGTAATTTAATCGTTCGAATTTTTTTCGTATTTTATTTAGTAGTCTTATAGTAGTCTTAGATTTTGCATTTTGATGAGCCTCGTTTTGAGGAATTCATGGAATAATCCATTTTTATGGAATAAAGAATAAGATGAGTCTACCACTTAAAAGAAAGGATCTCATGATAGTCAATATGGGCCCTCAACACCCATCAATGCATGGTGTTCTTCGACTAATCGTTACTCTCGATGGTGAAGATGTTATTGATTGCGAACCTATATTAGGATATTTACACAGAGGAATGGAAAAAATCGCGGAAAACAGAACTATTATACAATATCTGCCTTATGTAACACGGTGGGATTATTTAGCTACTATGTTTACAGAAGCAATAACGGTAAATGCACCTGAATTCTTGGAGAATATTCAAATACCTCAAAGAGCCAGCTATATTAGGGTAATTATGTTAGAACTGAGCCGTATAGCTTCTCACTTGTTATGGCTTGGCCCTTTTATGGCCGATCTCGGGGCACAAACTCCTTTTTTCTATATTTTTAGAGAGAGAGAATTAATATATGATCTATTTGAAGCTGCTACAGGTATGCGAATGATGCATAATTATTTTCGCATCGGAGGAGTAGCTGCCGATCTACCTTATGGATGGATGGATAAATGCTTAGATTTCTGTGATTATTTTTTACAAGGAGTTGTTGAATATCAACAACTTATTACACAGAATCCTATTTTTTTGGAACGAGTTGAAGGAGTTGGTTTTATTAGCGGAGAAGAAGCTGTAAATTGGGGCTTATCGGGACCCATGTTACGAGCTTCTGGAATACAATGGGATCTTCGTAAAATTGATCCTTATGAGTCTTACAATCAATTCGATTGGAAAGTCAAATGGCAAAAAGAAGGAGATTCATTAGCTCGCTATTTAGTACGAATCGGTGAAATGAGGGAATCCATAAAAATTATTCAACAGGCTATAGAGAAAATTCCTGGAGGACCTTATGAAAATTTAGAAGCCCGGCGCTTTAAGAAAGCAAAGAATTCCGAATGGAATGATTTTGAATATCGATTTCTTGGTAAAAAACCTTCGCCCAATTTTGAATTATCAAAGCAAGAGCTTTATGTAAGAGTAGAAGCTCCAAAAGGTGAATTAGGAATTTATTTGGTAGGCGATGATAGTCTTTTCCCCTGGAGATGGAAAATTCGTCCACCGGGTTTTATTAATTTGCAAATTCTTCCTCAGCTAGTTAAAAAAATGAAATTGGCTGATATCATGACGATATTAGGTAGTATAGATATCATTATGGGGGAAGTTGATCGTTGAAATGATAATAGATAGGGTAGAGGTAGAAACTATCAATTCTTTTTTGAAATCGGAATTATTAAAAGAAGTCTACGGACTGATATGGATTCTACCTATTTTGGCCCTCCTACTGGGAATCACAATACAAGTACTCGTAATTGTGTGGTTAGAAAGAGAAATATCTGCATCGATACAACAACGTATTGGTCCTGAATATGCCGGCCCCTTGGGATTGCTTCAAGCTATAGCAGATGGAACTAAGCTACTTTTAAAAGAGGATATCCTCCCGTCCCGAGGAGATATTCCTTTATTTAGCATTGGTCCCTCTATAGCAGTCATATCCATTTTATTAAGTTTTTTAGTTATCCCTTTAGGATATCGTTTTGTTTTAGCTGATCTTAGTATTGGTGTTTTTTTATGGATTGCCATTTCAAGTATTGCTCCTATTGGCCTTCTCATGGCAGGATATAGCTCAAATAATAAATATTCTTTTTCAGGTGGTCTACGGGCGGCTGCTCAATCTATTAGTTATGAAATACCATTAACTTTTTGTGTACTAGCAATATCTCTACGTGTGATTCGTTAAAATAGAATCCTTTTCCTCTAAAATACATTGAATGCTTATCTTCCTTTGCTTATTCTGTATTCGGGTTGGTAAGTTAAACTAGATAGCTATATGAGTGAAACAAAACAGCTTATTAATTTGTAGTAAAAATACAAAATCTCATTTCCTACGTACAAGAAAAAAGTTCAAGTAAACATAAGCAGTGTAAACTCTTTACCCCAAGGTTTAGATTGTTTGATTAGTCATCATATCTTGAAGCGGGCAAGAATAAGGGATTCGCAAAATGGGATTTCATTACTAGAATATTTTGAGTTATTACTATAACTTATAGCCATAGGGCAATCCATCAAAAGTTAGTGAGGGATTAGGAACACTAAAGTACATACAGGATTTAGTAATGAGAGAATCTAAATCATTAGACATTTTTCCTCATAAAAGGAATCATAATAAGGACTTGAAATTGGTAGAAATGATCAAGTAGTACTTTCTTCGGATTCCGGTCTAGAGTATGCTCCCATTCACTTGTTAAGGAAATGGCTATCAAGAACGAATTAACCCTTTATTTATTTATTTTTTAAGTATACCCTTCCCCGGGAAAGAAGAATAGGACAAAAGATATGGAATGCAATATAAAAAGGAGCCTTATTTCTTATTTATTCTTTCTTCCTTTATCCCTATTCATACAGAATTCCTCATGAACTAATGCCCAATTCTTTCCATTCAGTAATTGCTATAACGAGTGTTTTATTCCAATATTAAGTTATTACCGAACAAAGAAAAATTATCATTTTATTATATAAAGGATGAGATCAATTCGGAAGCGCTTTTTTGTTATTCTAGCAGACGGAATTGCTTTGGTCTAATTTTGGGCTTTCCAATCAATTTTATCTTACCTAATTCTATCTCCGCCCAGGGGATAATACCGAAACGAAACAACCCTTTCCTTTTTTCTGATCATAGAGGAGCCGTATGAAGCTAAGGTTTCATGTACGGTTTTGGAATAGCGGTGGGAACTGTGATGTTATCATCGACTATGATTATCTAACAGTTCAAGTACAGTTGATATAGTTGAAGCACAGTCCAAATATGGTTTTTTTGGATGGAATCTTTGGCGTCAGCCTATAGGTTTTTTAGTTTTTCTAATTTCTTCTTTGGCAGAATGTGAAAGATTACCCTTTGATTTACCAGAAGCAGAGGAAGAATTAGTAGCAGGTTATCAAACCGAATATTCTGGTATTAAATATGGTTTATTTTATCTTGCTTCTTACCTAAATTTATTAGTTTCCTCTTTATTTGTAACTGTTCTATACTTAGGCGGGTGGAATTTCTCTATTCCCTATATATCCTTTTTTGGATTTTTCCAAATGAATAAAATAATTGGAATTTTTGAAATGGTAATAGGTATATTTATTACATTAACTAAAGCTTATTTATTTCTCTTCATTTCTATCACAATAAGATGGACTTTACCCAGGATGAGAATGGATCAGTTATTAAATCTTGGATGGAAATTTCTTTTACCTATTTCTCTGGGCAATCTCTTATTAACAACTTCTTCCCAACTAGTTTCACTATAAATAAGCTAATACAATAACAGTAAGAATATTTTCAACACAAAAGTTTTCTCAAACAAGAGAAAGAAACATATCTTTTTCATATATATATTTAGAATATGTTCCCTATGCTAACTGGGTTCATTAGTTATGGTCAACAAACAATACGCGCCGCAAGATACATTGGTCAAGGTTTAATAATTACCTTATCCCACACAAATCGTTTACCTATAACGATTCACTACCCTTATGAAAAATCAATTACATCGGAGCGTTTCCGGGGGCGAATACACTTTGAATTTGATAAATGCATTGCTTGTGAAGTATGTGTTCGCGTATGCCCGATAGATCTACCCCTTGTGGATTGGAGATTTGAAAAGGATATTAAAAGGAAACAATTGCTTAATTATAGTATTGATTTTGGAGTTTGTATATTTTGTGGCAACTGTGTTGAATATTGTCCGACAAATTGTTTATCAATGACTGAAGAATATGAACTTTCTACTTATGATCGTCATGAATTGAATTACAATCAAATTGCTTTGAGCCGGTTACCAATCTCCATAATGGGAGATTACACAATTCAAACAATTAGGAATTCGCCTCAAAGTAAAATAGACGAAGAAAAATCTTGGAATTCAAGAACGATTACTGATTACTAGGTATTAGGATTTTTTTTGTTAGAAAAATCGATTTTTACTAACTATAACGAAAAAGGAATAACTACTGCTTAACAACTTATATACATATACAAATATACATATACAAAAAAATATCCTAATAGCTTTTTCCTTCCTTGAATCTTTTAGTTTTATTCAGTTCATGAAAAATGTTATACTCTAAATTTCTTCTTATCCATAATGGATTTACCTGGACCAATACATGAGATTCTTGTGCTATTTGGGGGATTTGTTCTTCTACTAGGAGGTCTAGGAGTAGTATTACTTACCAACCCAATTTATTCTGCCTTTTCGCTGGGATTAGTTCTTGTTTGTATATCCTTATTCTATTTTTTATTGAATTCCTACTTTGTGGCTGTCGCACAACTTCTTATTTATGTGGGAGCCATAAATGTCTTGATCATATTTGCTGTAATGTTTGTAAACGGCTCAGAGTGGTCTAAAGATAAGAATTCTTGGACTATTGGGGATGGGTTTACTTTACTCGTTTGTATAACTATTCCTTTTTCACTAATGACTACTATCCCAGATACGTCGTGGTATGGAATTCTTTGGACTACAAGATCAAACCAAATAGTAGAACAGGGTCTCATAAATAACGTTCAACAAATTGGGATTCATTTAGCAACCGATTTTTATCTTCCGTTTGAACTCATTTCCCTAATTCTTCTAGTTTCTTTAATAGGTGCAATTACTATGGCTCGACAATAAGAAATACTTAGAATGAGTCAAAATTCTTAGAATTTCAAATATAAAATAAATAACTAAAAAATCACAATTTTGATTTAGTAAAACCCATCTACTGCCAATACAACAAATACCTTCTTTTCTCTTTTGTTGCGTAATTGTTCTATTCTAATTAATGGAATCGGTTCAATTCTTGTCCTCATATTGAAATGAATCGAGATTGATAAGGAGTTAGTTAATGATGTTTGAGCATGTACTTTTTTTGAGTGTCTATTTATTTTCGATTGGTATCTATGGATTGATCACAAGCCGAAACATGGTTAGAGCTCTAATATGTCTTGAACTTATACTGAATTCAATTAATCTAAATCTCGTAACATTTTCTGATCTATTTGATAGTCGCCAATTAAAAGGAGACATTTTCGCAATTTTTGTTATAGCCCTTGCGGCTGCTGAAGCAGCTATTGGACTCTCCATTCTTTCTTCCATCCATCGTAACAGGAAATCAACTCGTATCAATCAATCTAATTTTTTGAATAATTAGACATAGAATCCTCTAAACAAAGGCACATATATAATAATACGGAACATTAAGATGAATAGAAATCAAATCTTATTTTCTTATTAGTATTTAATAATATCCATTTTTTGAGTAGGTTATTTGAGAGTATTCTTTTTTACTTATTGAATATTGCTTGAATATTGCATTTTTGCAATTCATTGATATTGCAATTTGAATATTGCAATAATTTATATTGACAAGATGATAGCCAATTTATTGGCTAATTCAATTAGTATGTAGAATTCGTATAATTATGACTGTTGAAGCATTAAATTCAAGTCTCTTGGCTCTTTTCACGCTTTCTCACAAACGGATTAAGAAATATATTGCATTATTTGTTAAAGTTTGGATAAACCATTGCTTCGTCTGGTGTATACAATACATCTAATTTATATAGTACTAATTTCATTTTTACCAGATCGAAAATCTTTATGTTGAAAAGGAAAATTTAGAGATCCAATGTCACATTCTGTAAAAATTTATGATACATGTATAGGATGCACTCAATGTGTACGAGCTTGTCCAACAGATGTATTAGAAATGATACCTTGGGATGGGTGTAAAGCCAAGCAAATTGCTTCCGCGCCGAGAACCGAAGATTGTGTGGGTTGTAAGAGATGCGAATCCGCCTGCCCAACAGATTTTTTAAGTGTCCGCGTTTATTTAGGGCCTGAAACAACCCGCAGCATGGCTCTATCTTATTGATACGTTACAAAAAACTCCACTTGAATCGTCTGATTCCTCTTTACCGAAGAAGAAGAAGCCTGTGCTCGAAATAACCCGAGCATGGGCTTTTCTGGTCAAAACGTATCTTGTCTTTATTACTTTATCATGAGTTATTTTCCTTGGTTAACAATACTTGTTGTTTTGCCGATATTTGCAGGTTCATTAATTTTCTTTTTACCTCATAAAGGAAATAAAATAGTTAGGTGGTATACTATAGCTATTTGTTTATTAGAATTCCTTCTAATGACTTATGTATTCTGTTATCATTTCCAATTAGAGGATCCCTTAATCCAATTAAAGGAGGATTCTAAATGGATAGATGTTTTCGATTTCCACTGGAGATTGGGAATCGATGGACTTTCATTAGGATCCATTTTATTGACAGGATTTATCACTACTTTAGCTACTTTAGCGGCTTGGCCGGTTACCCGGAATTCGCGATTATTCTATTTTCTTATGCTAGCAATGTATAGCGGTCAAGTAGGATTATTTTCTTCACGAGACCTTTTACTTTTTTTTATCATGTGGGAGTTAGAATTAATTCCTGTTTACTTACTTTTAGCCATGTGGGGGGGAAAGAGGCGTCTGTATTCAGCTACCAAATTTATTTTGTATACTGCAGGCGGTTCCATTTTTTTCTTAATTGGAATTCTAGGTATGGGGTTATATGGTTCCAATGAACCCGGATTAGATTTAGAAAAATTGATTAATCAACCATACCCTGCAACATTGGAAATACTACTGTATTTTGGCTTCCTTATTGCTTATGCTGTCAAATTGCCGATTATACCTCTACATACATGGTTACCTGATACCCACGGGGAGGCGCATTACAGTACATGTATGCTTTTAGCCGGAATTCTATTAAAGATGGGAGCATACGGATTGATTCGGATCAATATGGAATTGTTACCTCATGCTCATTGTCTATTTTCCCCCTGGTTGGTAATAATAGGAGCTGTGCAAATAATCTATGCAGCTTCAACTTCTCTGGGTCAACGAAATTTCAAAAAAAGAATAGCCTACTCCTCCGTATCTCACATGGGTTTCATAATTATAGGAATTGGTTCCATAACCAACATTGGACTAAATGGAGCAATTTTACAAATATTATCGCATGGATTTATCGGTGCTACACTTTTTTTCTTGGCGGGAACGGCTTGTGATAGAATACGTCTTGTTTATCTCGAAGAACTGGGGGGAATATCTATCCCAATGCCAAAAATTTTTACCATGTTTAGTAGCTTTTCAATGGCTTCTCTTGCCTTGCCGGGAATGAGTGGTTTTGTTGCAGAATTAGTAGTATTTTTTGGACTAATTACTAGTCCTAAATTTATGTTAATGCCAAAAATGCTAATTACTTTTGTAATGGCAATCGGAATGATATTAACCCCTATTTATTTATTATCTATGTTACGCCAGATGTTTTATGGATACAAGCTATTTCATGTTCCAAACGAAAATTTTGTGGATTCTGGACCACGGGAACTCTTTCTTTTAATCTGTATCTTTTTACCAGTAATAGGAATTGGTATTTATCCAGATTTTGTTCTCTCGCTATCCGTTGACAGGGTGGAGACTCTATTATCCAATTATTATACTAAATAGGATTTTTTTTAACTAGTCCGCACTATATTCCATAGTGGAAAAAAAAAATTCAGAAAAGAAAAAAGTAAAAAGGTCTAATTAGATCTATCTCGAATTTTTGAGAACCCTTTGAAAAGACGTTCAAGGGGTTCTCAAAACAAACAAAAAAGGAAAAAACCTTCAAAAAATTAGGGATTTTTGTTATGTAATCATTTAGATGGTAATATAAATGAACCATAACTATGTAAACCTATTCCTAACAGATTGATACCAAAATAGCAGATCCAAATTATAAGAAATCCTATCGAAGCTACAAGTGCGGAATTCGTACCCTTCCAATTTGGATTTGTTCTACTATGTAAATATATTGCAAATATGGTCCAGGTAATAAATGCCCAAGTTTCCTTAGGGTCCCAATTCCAATAGGATCCCCATGCCTCATTAGCCCATACTGCTCCACAAAGAATACCCATGGTTAAAAGAGTAAACCCTAGACTAATGACACGATAACTCCAAGAATCCAAACGCTCAGTTAATTGATATTTGTAATAATTTGGAAATGCGGGAAAAGAGGTGCTTTTTAAAGGACTTCTTTTTGCATATAAATATTCAATCTCACTGAAGAAAAATGTTTTAAGGAAAGCTTTTTTTTTCTTTTTAGAAAAGAAATAAAAATCCTTTCGAAATCTAATGATTAGAAGAGCAGCAGATAATAAGGATCCGCACAAAAGAGTTGCATAGCTTAGTAACATCATACTGACATGCATCATTAACCACTGAGATTGTAGAGCAGGTACTAGTATTGTGGATTGATGCATTTCAGTTAAAAGCCCCGACGTGGCAAAGCCTTGCGTTAAAATAGTACTTGGCGTAGTTATTGTGCTTAAATCATTTTTCGAGTTCTGTATCTTAGGAATAGTATGAAGAATATACAGAGCCCATGAAAGGAAGATCAATGACTCATATAAATTACTTAATGGAAAATGTCCCGAAGAAACCCAACGAGAAACTAAGAATCCTGTTATAGAGAAAAAAGTCACTATCATTCCTTTTTCTGACGAATCACGTAATCCCCTAAGTTCACGAACTAATAAGGTTATCAAATGAATCGTAATCACAATTGAAATGGTTGAGAAAGAGATATGAGTTAGTATATGTTCTAAAGTTGCAAATAGCATAAGGATAAGGTCCCATTACAAAATTGGAAATTGCGAATTGAATCCATTTTCTAATCTATTGTATTCTTTTTCGGGAATGCCGCCACTCGGACTCGAACCGAGATGCTTGAGCACTGCTTCCTAAGAGCAGCGTGTCTACCAATTTCACCATGGCGGCTAACTTGAAATAATAGTTAACTTAAAAGAATAATAGTTATTTTCTTGCGAATCGTCGAGACTGGGAGAGGCCATAGAATTTAGGAACATTAGAATTTCATCATTAACTACAAAGAATTTGGTATTTTAGAAAAATTTATAGAATGAAAGCCTTTACCCTCTTTTTAATATGATTTACCAGTACTAAACTCATTTATATGGGAATTTTGGATAAGATTAGGTAAAGGTTGTAAGTCCTATTGCAAGAATAGTCTACTTTTGCTAATAGAATCCTCATAAAAATGAGGATTCTATTAGCGAAAAAAGAGTTCTTTGACAGGCAAAGAATACTGAGGGCACAATATACCAAAAACTTTTGTTCTTTTATTCTATATAACGGAGGGATTCGTTCTAAGAATATTTTACCGATAAATTCGACACATAAAAGTACATTTATTAATTAATCCGAATTATTCATTCATATTAAATAATATTTATTCATATTAAATAATTGGAATTTCCTTCGGATAGTTCAATTCAGATTATTCCAAAACCTTATTATTTGTTTGTTTGTTGCCCAGAAAAACCTTTTGGTTTTGGATCCTCGTTGCCGCTAGAAAATGATCTTGACTTTGCTAAAGAATAAGATTGTACTATGGAAAAATAAGTCTTTTTCTTCCAAAGATTTTTACGAATACGCTTTTTTGACATCGAAGTACGTTTTTTTGGAACTGCCATTCAAAAGGGGGATTACTTTTTTCTAGTTGTATGTGAAAGACATTTATTGCCGCAAATCAATCCTTCTTTCTGTTTTTTCTTAGTAGTTATACTTACTGAAATTCAAAATTCTTTTTTAGCTCATTCTGTCTAATGTGGATAAGACAAGAGTTTTTTAAGCTTTTCTATTATACTCCATATATAAATATATGGTTTGGGGGATAGGATAAGCCCCCATATATGATGGGGAGATAAAAAGAAGGTAAAATTAAATTCAATAAATTCAAATAGTTAATTAAGTTCAGAACGGTATTCCATAATTTCATTCCAATCAAAAAAAAAAAAGACTTAGTCTTTTAAACAAGACATTATAAAACTTATAGAATTCTAGTCATTAGGATTTCTGTTTTATATGAAGTAAGCAATATTCGAGAATTTCCTATAAATGTAGGTTTTCTTTGGAATTCAATCAATCAATTACGAAACAAGAGAGCTCTTTTATTTTAAGAGAAATAAATACAAAAATAAATAGAAAGTCACATGATTCAATCTTTTTTTGTATTTTAATATTTAACAAATATTTTTTTTTAATTAATAACTAGATAACGAAATTCTTTAATTCACTTTTAAAATTTAAGCAACTAAACTCATTCTGCATTTTTGAATATTTTAATGAGAGAAATTTTGAAAAATCCAGAATTCCAATTTTTTTTCTTATTTTTATTTTTTTTTTAATTCCTTTAGAAAGAGATAAGAATAGGTTTGGTGAATCGGAAACAATTTCAATTTTATAGAAAAATTGAACTATAAATTTCAACTAAAAATTGCTATTTCTTTTCTTATGGAACATACATATCAATATGCCTGGGTAATCCCTCTTCTCCCACTTCCAGTTATTATGTCAATGGGATTTGGACTTTTTCTTATTCCGACAGCAACAAAAAATCTTCGTCGCATATGGGCTTTTCCTAGTATTTTACTCTTAAGTATAGCTATGGTATACTCGGTTCACCTGTCTATTCAACAAATAAATGGAAGTTCTATCTATCAATATCTATGGTCTTGGGCCATCAATAATGATTTTTCCTTAGAATTTGGATACTTGATCGACCCCCTTACGTCTATTATGTTAATACTAATTACTACTGTAGGAATCTTGGTTCTTATTTATAGTGACGATTATATGTCTCACGATGAAGGATATTTGAGATTTTTTGTTTATATAAGTTTTTTTAATACTTCCATGTTGGGATTGGTTACTAGTTCCAATTTGATACAAATTTATTTTTTTTGGGAACTTATCGGAATGTGTTCCTATTTATTGATAGGCTTTTGGTTTACACGGCCAATTGCAGCGAGTGCTTGTCAAAAAGCTTTTGTAACTAATCGTGTAGGGGATTTTGGTCTTTTATTAGGAATTTTAGGTTTTTTTTGGATAACGGGTAGTTTAGAGTTTCGGGATTTGTTCAAAATAGCTAATAACTGGATTCCTAATAATGGGATTAATTCCTTACTTACTACTTTGTGTGCTTTTTTATTATTCCTTGGTGCAGTTGCAAAATCTGCACAATTCCCTCTTCACGTATGGTTACCCGATGCTATGGAAGGACCCACTCCCATTTCGGCTCTTATACACGCAGCAACCATGGTTGCCGCGGGGATTTTTCTTTTGGCTCGACTTCTTCCTCTTTTCATATCTCTACCCTTGATAATGAGTTTAATTTCTTTAGTAGGTACAATAACACTCTTCTTAGGGGCCACTTTAGCTCTTGCTCAGAGAGATATTAAAAGAAGTTTAGCCTATTCTACAATGTCTCAATTAGGTTATATGATGTTAGCTCTAGGTATAGGTTCTTATCAAGCTGCTTTATTCCATTTGATCACTCATGCTTATTCGAAAGCTTTATTGTTCTTAGGATCGGGATCCATTATTCATTCAATGGAACCTCTTGTTGGATATTCACCAGATAAAAGTCAGAATATGGTTCTTATGGGCGGTTTAAGAAAATACATTCCAATTACAAGAACTACTTTTTTATGTGGTACACTTTCTCTTTGTGGTATTCCACCTCTTGCTTGCTTCTGGTCCAAAGATGAAATCCTTAGTAATAGTTGGTTGTATTCACCCTTTTTTGGAATTATAGCCTCTTTTACTGCAGGATTAACTGCATTTTATATGTTTCGGATATATTTACTTACTTTTGATGGGTATTTGCGTGTTCATTTTCAAAATTACAGCAGTACTAAAGAAGGTTCGTTGTATTCAATATCCTTATGGGGAAAAGGTATATCCAAAGGAGTCAATAGGGAGTTTGTTTTATCAACAACGAAGAGTGGAGTTTCTTTTTTTTCACAAAATATACCTAAAATTCCTCGTAATAGAAGAAATCAGAAGGGATCCTTTAGTGCTCCCTTTGGGGCTAAAAACACTTTTGTCTATCCACATGAAACGGGAAATACTATGCTATATCCTCTTCTTATATTACTGCTTTTTACTTTGTTCATTGGATCCATGGGAATCCATTTTGATAATGGAGTAAAGGATAATGGAATATCGGAGTTAACCATATTATCAAGGTGGCTAACTCCTTCTATAAACTTTTTCCAGGAAAGTTCTAATTCTTCCATAAATTCCTATGAATTTCTCACTAATGCAATTTCTTCTGTAAGTTTAGCAATTTTGGGTCTATTCATAGCATATATCTTCTATGGATCCGCTTATTATTTTTTTCAGAATTTGAATTTCCAAAATTCCCTTGTAAAAATAAAAAAGAATCCAAAAAAGAACTTTTTGGATGAAGTAAAAAAAAAGATATACAGCTGGTCATATAATCGTGGTTATATGGATGTTTTCTATACTAGGGTATTTATCCTGGGTATAAGAAGATTAGCGGAACTAACACATTTTTTTGATAAAGGTGTCATTGATGGAATTATCAATGGAGTGGGTCTTGCTGGTTTTTGTATAGGAGAAGAAATAAAATATGTAGGAGGAGGGCGGATATCGTCTTATCTATTCTTTTTTTTATGTTATGTATCCTTGTTCTTATTCTTTATTCCATAAAAATGGATTATTCCATGAATTCCTCAAAACGAGGCTCATCAAAATGCAAAATCTAAGACTACTATAAGACTACTAAATAAAATACGAAAAAAATTCGAACGATTAAATTACTTCTCCCGAATATCCAACTGACTGATTAATTTCTTATAACGTACTCTATTTTTCTTTGCCAAATAAGCCAGCAAACGTTGACGTTTTCCCAAAAGTCTTCGTAGACCTCTTTCCGATGAAAAATCTTTTTTGTGTAATTCCAAATGTGAAGCAAGTTTCCGTATCTTATTGGTGAAACTGAATACTTGAAATTCAACAGAACCCCTGTTTTCTTGTTTTTCTTCTTTAACCATAAATCAAAAAATTTTTCTACCTCCTTTCTTTTTCATGTATTTTTCTGATCAGGAAAAATCAAAAATTATGTCAGTTATTTTGAAGTTATTCTAATCTCGTACACACAAAAATTTGCAATTATTCATCTACTGCTGGAATCTGGAATTTTGATTTATTTTATCGATGCAAATTGGATTTGGATAGAAGGGTACATTCTTTTATTTTAGATAGAAGAAACATTTCTTCTATCTAAAATAAAAGAATTTTGCTGATTTTTTTATTACTATATCCAATTTTTAGAATTTATATACCATTTAATTGATATCATTTAGCAAAATGAAACACAGCATATGCATCCATCTTTCGGCTCGAGAATTTCACGGGATAGAGATATAGTATAAGAAATAGGCTATTAAGTAACTCTAAATGAATTGTGGATACATCTGTATCCTTAACATACTG